ATTGACAATTTCAAAAAACTGTTCATACTATGATCATAGTATGAGGGCGGTTGGGCAAGTCGGCCCCCATCGTCTAGTGGTTTAGGACATCTCTCTTTCAAGGAGGCAGCGGGGATTCGAATTCCCCTGGGGGTAGGGTACTACGAAACGAAGTTGATCATGGATTACCAATAAGCCTAAAGTGGATTCTTCCTGGGTCGATGCCCGAGCGGTTAATGGGGACGGACTGTAAATTCGTTGGCAATATGTCTACGCTGGTTCAAATCCAGCTCGGCCCAATAATTCGCCAATCTACCATGAGATGGTATAACCCCCCTGTCCTTCCGAAATACCCCATACGAAATACGAAGATAAAAAAAGAATAAAATTTTCTGCTAGATCCCTTATTTCCCTGGGATTGTAGTTCAATTGGTCAGAGCACCGCCCTGTCAAGGCGGAAGCTGCGGGTTCGAGCCCCGTCAGTCCCGACGGATCCAATAAATACATCAATTAATTTCTACCTTTCTATGAAAGGATGTCAGGGGGCAGAATTCAATTTCCAAAACAAAGGGGCTTTTTTTCTTTCCTATTTTTCCATTTTTTTTTTAGGGTCCCATCGAAGAAATAACAAACCCTAAAATAGTGATATTAGATCTTTTATACCGGCCTCATCTTTATCAAACTTCTTTGTCTTCGTCTTCCAAAAAATCACAAGGAGTTTAGAACTTAACTCTTTTTTTTTCCATTTCGCTTTTCTTGTTTGTTTGGGTTTGTAACTATGTGACTAATCGAAGTGGAAGGGCAATCTGATAATACTTCATCAGATGATTGTACAAGGAAGACGTAAGGTAGGTTATAGAAAAAAGAAGGGAAACAAATGATAAATAAAGGAATTTTGGATTGATTGGGTCAGGAATCCAAATTTGGATTCGGTATGGATAAAAGAACTTCCTATGTTATACTATTCAAGTCTCGACGACGAATTGATTTGATAGCTCAGATATTGTTATTCATGATATTGATCGGATTCAAGATCGTCGAGAGGTAATTCATTCATTGAATTTACAGGCGAAAGATTTATCATCTCTATGGGATTAAATCCCGAGTTATTGCGAAGTAAAAAAACCGATGAGATTATGGAAGTCAATATTCTTGCATTTATTGCGACTGCACTATTCATTCTAGTTCCTACCGCTTTTCTACTTATCATTTACGTAAAAACAGTCAGTCAAAATGATTAATTCAATTAAATTTTCAAATTCATTTGAATGAAACTTTCCTTCTGAGTTCTTATCAAAAATGGACGAAGTAAAATGAAATGAAAAGGATTCCAATTTCGCGTCTTAAATGAAATGAGCGGACTATAATCGGCAGTATTTTATGAATTCGATAGTATGGTAAGAAAGAAAGATTCATCTATTTCTTTCTTACCATACTATCTATCTCTTAGTCTATAAAGTTCTACTCTAGAATAAAGATAGAGGCTTCATTTTATATAGATCAATCTACAATATTCTCTTCATATATGTGTATATAAATTCCCTATATTGTATGGAATTGACATAGCACCCAATTCTATTTATTTGCTACATCTACTTGTTCCGATCAATCTGAAATAATCGTCTTAACTCTTATCTTATAATTCTAATTAGAATTCGAATTACTAGATTTTTTATGATTTCCAATCTGAATATCGGTATTTATGGAAAGAATCAATGATTGAAAAACGATATGGGCATATAGATTACTAAAATCGCGTAGTAATCTTTTTTTTAGTATTCCGAAGAAATAATTGATTTAACTATTGACAAACTATTGACAGGAGGCCCACGGGCACTTCTTCGGATTTCGAAAAGGAAGAGTAAACCTCACCGATTTTTAACGCCCGAACCATGATATGAAATAAGTCGATAAAGAAAAAATCTCCTTTCTAAAATTAGAAACCCAGCGGTAAATGCGCAATATGTGACTCGCCCGAGGCAAGATCTTATTATTGCATAGTCTCTCGTTAGACAACCACTATGTCTATATCATTTCTCATAGAAAGTGCGTATACACTTAACAAAACGACTTCTTCTTTGAAGAGTAAAGAGGGATCAAAAAAAGGTCCGGTCTTCCTCAGTATCCATCTAATCTATAAGGATAGTAAGAGCCCCTTAATTGAAATAGAAAATTTCAGAAGAATTAGATTGGAAAAAATTTCCAATCATCTGGATCCCTTTCCTTTCGAAATACAAACATGGGAATCATTGAAATAGTTCTTTGATTGAAAGAGTATGATTCCTATCATACATTACTCCATTGGACTCCAATGGAATTGGAAATTAAGATATTTTGATTTTAAATAGTTCAAAACGCGTTGCAGAACGATCTATAAAACAATTGATACAGTTTGATTCCTCAACTCAATTAGTAGTACTTCTAAAGTCCACTTCTTCCCCACACTACGAGTGAAAGGGAAAATGTAAAGACTACCATTAAAGCAGCCCAAGCGAGACTTACTATATCCATGTGAGTTATG